TGCACCATTTGACTCCGTACCACTGAACGATTTAGCCGCACATTTGAAAAATAGCCTAAAAGGTAAAATGAATGTTCGGATAATTGTTTTATATGGATCGTTCCTGGTTGAGACCAAACATCAAAAAAACATTCCCATAAATGGATAAAATAGTGTTTCCATTTATTCATCAAAAGAGGCGCATTCTTTGAAGCCAGAATGGATTTTCCTTGATATCTAACATAATGAATCAGAGGATCCTTGAAGAATGTTAAGGTAGACGAAAAATCCTTAGCAAAAACTTCTACAAGATGTTCTCTTTTTGCATAAAAAAAGATTCGCTCAAAAAAAACGCTAAAAGATTTTAATCGTAAATGAGAGGATTTTTTACGTAGAAAAAGGAAGATAGATTCATATTCACATACATAAAAATTATAGAGGAATAAGAATAATCTCGGATTACTTTTTGAAAAAGTCGAAATCGATTTTTTTGGAGTAAGAAAACTATTCCTATTACAAAAATTATAAAGAAACAACCGTAATAAATGAAAAAAAGGCGCATCTTTCACCCAGTATCGAAGGATTTGAACTAAGATTTCCAGATGGATAGGATAGGGTATTCGTATATCTGACACATAATTTAAATATGGAAATTTATCCTCCAAAAAGGGAAAAATGGAATGAATTGATCGCAAATTTTTATAAGATTTTACGATTTCTGCCTCCTCTAAGGAAGAGCTAAATTGTAGAAAAAATGGAATTTCCACAATGATGGCAAAACCCTCTGATATTATTTGAGAATAAAAATTCTTATTATACCCCAAAAATGGATTTTTCTTAGAATCATTCGCAGAAATGATCAAATGATTCTGTTGATACATTCGAGTGATTAAACGTTTTACAATTAGTAAACTATATTTATTGTCATAACCTACATTTTCCACAAATGTAGATCTATTAAAATCATGACTATAAGCAAGTCCATAAACATACTCCCTAAAAATAAGTGGGTATAGGAAGTCCTGTTGGCGAGATCTATCTCGTTCTAAAAATACTTGATATTCCTTCATTTTAGAAATTCGATTTGGTCAAAGGATCAGAGATTCATTGGATTATCAAATGCTACATAGTGCGATACAGTCAAAACAGGGTATTCTATTCAAATAAAAAACAAATATGAATAGATACCTAGAAAACAAGTCAAAACCATCAATGGACTATCTACCCTCGCTTGGTCCATCTAATTGTTCGAGGACAACAAGCTAGTTAGAAATCCTTTATTTTTCGGACAAATCGCTCTTTTGATTTTGGAAAAAAATATCTTTATCAATATACTCTTTCTTCTACACATTTATCGCTACCCCATAACATAATTGAGAATAGCTAATAGTTAGGACTCATAACAAAAATCCAAAATCCATTCGTGGGAAAAAATTTTTCCACAGCAAGCACTAATTTTTTTTTAACGTAAAATTAGATGGGGTAATCATTCAAATAAAAAATGAAAGCTCGTTGCTTTTTGTTTCCCTATAATTGGAGCAGCTAAGCTCTATCCCTTTATTAATTCAACCCAACTGAATTCATTTGTTCCGAGCCAACAATTCAAACAAAAATTTGGGCCGGGTCCAATACGAATGAAAAATTTTTAGAATTCGCCATTGATACGACATGCTGCTTTTTCCATTCATTCCTTTCTGGATCAGTCGTGGTCTTACAAACCCTACCGATGGTATGGATGAACCAATTAGTTCATAGAATTGTGTAAAAAATGGAGTCGCACTTAAAAGCCGAGTACTCTACCATTGAGTTAGCAACCCTAATGAAATTTTTAAAAATGTGTATATCCAATCGCAATAAAAAAAATAAAAAATCGTGAAGGCGAATCGATTCTGAACATCCAAATGAACAGATCAAATGAAAATACAAGAAATTTTCTCAAATAATATCAAATATAAATAAATATATATATATTATTAATTAATATAATAATATATAAATAAAATTATTAAATCAATTCATTTATTCACGATCGGATTATATTTGTTTGATACACTCTTGTCAATATCAATATTAGTGTTGAAAAAAGAATACAATCGATAAAACAAACAAATAAAATATATTCTAATTTAAAATTTAATTAGAATTCAATATAAAATATATAGAATATTATATTATTCAATTAAATATTTTATTGAATTAATTCATTATATTCATAATTTAGTATTAGTATCTTCCCTGTTGTGTGAAATCCCGATCGAAAAACAAAATAGTTGTTCTCTCTTATGAATCGGAAGAACTTTTTTCATAAAATCTCGTCTGCTTAACTTAATAAGTTTGCATTCCAACACGAAACGAAACTCTGGGATAGAAAAAAATAGGATTTATTATAGATAAAAATCAAGAATAGAAACTTTTCATTTTTTTGGCTTAATTTTATTTTTTTATTTAAGACCTGGTGTATGTATATCGAGATAATTATTTATCTATTCTATATTTATTAAATTATTAGTTTAGTTATTAA